TGATAGACAGAAAAATCATGGTATGCATTTTCGTGTACTAGCTAAAGCATTACGTATGTCTGGTGGAGATCATATTCACGCTGGTACAGTAGTGGGTAAACTGGAGGGGGAACGTGAGATGACTTTGGGTTTTGTTGATTTGTTACGTGATGATTTTATTGAAAAAGATCGAAGTCGTGGTATTTTTTTCACTCAAGACTGGGTCTCTATGCCAGGTGTTCTGCCCGTGGCTTCAGGGGGTATTCATGTTTGGCATATGCCTGCCCTAACCGAAATCTTTGGGGATGATTCCGTACTACAGTTCGGTGGAGGAACTTTAGGGCACCCTTGGGGAAATGCACCCGGTGCAGTAGCTAATCGGGTGGCTTTAGAAGCATGTGTACAAGCTCGTAATGAGGGACGCGATCTTGCTCGTGAAGGTAATGATATTATTCGTGAAGCTACCAAATGGAGCCCTGAGCTAGCCGCTGCTTGTGAAGTATGGAAAGAGATCACATTCGAGTTCGAACCAGTGGATAAGCTAGATATATAGACAAAATAAGCGCGTATAATTCAACAATTCCTGTTTGTTCTCCTAATTGATTGCAATGAAACTTGGCCCAATCTTTTCCTCAAAAAAAGAAAGATTGGGCCGAATCGGATAAAGAATAAACATCTTATACTAATACTATAGAGAGAGGGTCTTTGTGTATTTACATATATCTTTTTTTATATGTACAGACCTTACGATATACACTTACGATATACAATACAATATACAAGTATATACAAAATATAAACATAAGAAGATAAGATCGAAGGAAGACTAAACAACTTATCTATTCTATTATTCCTTGTTGGAGCCATAGGCTGAATTATGTATCCTTGGGATTGGATTGGTGGATCATTTTATATTCCTTAGTTTCAGGCCATAGATCAAGCCAAGGGAAGGATTCCTTATACCCCTATCCTGTATATTGTCTTTTTCGTTCCCTATTGTCTTTTTCGTTCCCTGTTGTAATATAAACTCATTTTCTTATTTGACTATATGACACGAGATTCTACGAATCGATAATTCATTTTTAATTTATGGGAAGAAACAACTATGTATCTTTTTGATGAGAATTGAAAGTTTTACATGAGAAAAACCTGTCTTTATATATCATATATCTTTTTTTGAGGAAAAGATTCTATCATAATCTCTATCATAATATTGAAATGATTCACCGGATTCCTCAAAAAGAGAATCTTTTCTTTTCAAGACTCGCTTGTTTTTCATTAACAATCTTAATGATTGGATCATATACTTCATTTGAATTCTGATGAGAAATAAAAAGAAAAAAAATAGTAAAATGATTTTTTCTTCATCGTTTTTTCTTCATCGAATGACTATTCATCTATTAGTATTAGGTTTTTATCAAATAGGGGGCATAAAGAATCTATGGAAAAATGTTGGTTAAATTCTATGTTGTCTAACAAGAAGTTAGAACATAGATGTGGACTAAGTAAATCAATGGATGATAGTCTTGATGCTCTTGGACATACCAGTGGAAGTGAAGAAACTATTCTAAATGATGCGGAGAAAAAGATTCCTAGTTGGGACAATTATAGTTTCAGTAATATTAATTATCTAAATTATTTATTTGATAACAGGAATATTTGGAGTTTGATCTCTGATCATACTTTTTTAGTTAGAAATAGTAATGGTGATACTTATTCTGTATATTTTGATATTGAAAATCAGATTTTTGATATTGACAATGCTAGTTTGAGTGAACTAGAGATTCTTTTTTCTAGTTATTTGAATAGTGGGTCTAATAGTAGTAATTACTACTATTATTATTCCATGTATGATACTCAATCTAATTGGAATAATCACATTAATAGTTGCATTGATAGTTATCTTCGTTTTGAAATCAATAGTGACATTTACAGTGGTATCGACAGTTACATTTTTAGTTTCATTTGTACGGAAAATAGAAGTAGTATTGAAAGTGAAAATTCTAGTATCAAAACTAGTAGCAGTTCTTTCAATAGAATAGAAAGATCTAATGATTTCGATATAAATACAAAATACAAACAGTTATGGGTTCAATGTGAGAATTGTTATGGATTAAATTATAAAAAATTTTTTAGTTCAAAAATGAATATTTGTGAACACTGCGGATATCATTTGAAAATGAGTAGTTCAGATAGAATCGAACTCTTTATAGATCCTGGCACTTGGGAGCCTATGGATGCAAATATGGTTTCTATGGACCCCATTGAATTTCATTCAGAGGAGGAAACTTATATAGATCGCATCTCTTTTTATCAAATAAAAACGGGTTTAACTGAAGCTGTTCAAACGGGCGTAGGTCAACTAAATAGTATTCCCATAGCAATGGGAGTTATGGATTTTCAGTTTATAGGAGGTAGTATGGGATCCGTAGTAGGTGAGAAAATCACCCGTTTGATCGAGTATGCTACTAATCGATCTCTACCTGTCATTATTGTGTGTGCTTCTGGAGGAGCACGCATGCAAGAAGGGAGTTTGAGCTTGATGCAAATGGCTAAAATATCTTCTGCTTTATATGATTATCAATTAAATAAAAAGTTATTCTATATATCAATCCTTACATCTCCTACAACTGGCGGAGTTACAGCAAGTTTTGGTATGTTGGGAGATATCATTATTGCTGAACCTAATGCCTACATTGCGTTTGCGGGTAAAAGAGTAATTGAACAAACATTGAAAAAGACAGTACCCGATGGTTTACAGGTGGCTGAGTATTTATTCGATAAGGGCTTATTCGACCCAATCGTACCACGTAATCCTTTAAAAGGTGTTCTGAATGAGTTATTTCAGCTACATGGTTTCCTTCCCTTGAATCAAGATGAAAAAAAAGATTGAAATTCTTCATTTTCAAATGGAAGTATAGCACTAGCTTCAGTTATTTTTATTTGTAGCGCATACGCATTTAGTTCATTATAATGAAAAAAATAAAACTAAGAAGATGGTATTTTCTTTGGAGACATCCGTTATAAATGTAGTAAGAGTTAGAAGTTTTGGATAATGACTTTTTGACCCGGATCCCTTTTTTATTCTACCTCTCTTCCTGATTAGGAATAAGCATCCCTCTATTGACAAGATAAAAAAGAATTTCTTTCTCCTTCCGATAAATCCGGGAAATAAAAATAAATTTCTCCGTCCTTTTGACATATTCATATATAGAACAACAAAAAATAGATAAAAAAAGATATCGAAAAAATGAAAAGAAAATATTAAATAAAAAGAAATAAGAAATCTTAAATCAAAGAAATCAAATAGAAATATTCAAATAACAAATAATAAGAATATAGAAGTTCTTTCTATTTAGTGAAAATCCCCGTTTTTCACTAGGAATCCCTGTTTGTTGGATAAGATTGGTTAAAGTTGGGAACTCATAAGAAACTCTTTTCTATCTTTCCTTTCATCAAAACACCTTTTTTTCTTTGAAAGGAAAGATAGAAAGACGATGAAGATAAAGATGGGAGAAGAAGAATCCAATTTCTTAAAGCGGATTCTCCTAAATATTCGTGTAGAAAGAGGAATAGGTACACTTCATTGAGTTCTACATTCGTTATTGGTTATGAAATATTTCATATCAATATTATCTTAATATTCTATCTAATAGATAGACTTATCATAAGATATCTTTATAATTATAATAGGTACAAATATGAAATTGAGGTACCCATTCTATGATAGATTTTAACCTTCCCTCTATTTTTGTTCCTGTAGTGGCCCTAGTCTTTCCGGCAATCGCAATGGCTTCTTTATCTCTTTATGTCCAAAGAAATAAGATTGTCTAAATATGATGGGACCAAATCTCATCAATTTATTTCAAAACTGGATCATCATACAGATACTTTTTTAATGTAATATGGTAGGATATATGATATGTGGCTTTTCCGAAAACAAATGGAAGAGTTGTTTTGTTATGTATGCCGATGCATAATATACGCATTAATGCATGTATATGCGGTTATAGCTTAATCAATTAAATGATTAAATTCAAAATGATCAGCAAATCTTTTTTGAAAAATATTTGAAATAGAAACTAAATTTATCTAACCAATTATTCCTAAGAGTTCCTGTCGGAATGCTGCTAGTTGATGAAAGTTACTTCGGGATCAAGCAATAAAAGTCGAGTCAAATCCTTTTGGATTATTCTCTCAATTCCAATCGAATGCAACTGGATCTAGTATAGTATGAACTGGCGATCAGAACATATATGGATAGAACTTATAACAGGGTCTCGAAAAACAAGTAATTTTTGCTGGGCCTTTATCCTTTTTTTAGGTTCACTAGGATTCTTAGTGGTTGGAACTTCCAGTTATCTTAGTAAAAATCTGATATCCGTATTTCCTTATCAGCAAATTCTTTTTTTCCCACAAGGGATCGTGATGTCTTTTTATGGGATCGCAGGTCTATTCATTAGTTCTTATTTGTGGTGCACAATTTCATGGAATGTAGGTAGTGGTTATGACCAATTCGATAGAAAAGAAGGGATAATGTCCCTTTTTCGTTGGGGATTTCCTGGAAGAAATCGTCGCGTCTTCCTTCGTTTCTTTCTGAAAGATATCCAATCAATCAGAATGGAGGTGAGAGAGGGTCTTTTTCCTCGTCGTGTTCTTTATATGGAAGTCAGGGGCCAAGGAGCTATTCCCTTGACCCGTACTGATGAGAATTTGACTCCACGAGAAATTGAACAAAAAGCTGCCGAATTGGCCTATTTCTTGCGCGTACCCATTGAAGTATTTTGAAATGAACTAAAGAAGAAATCTCAGCATGAGAGAAGGAACTTAATACATCTCAAAAGCAGGAGGACGTATATGGAACAATATTAATAAAATCTAATATAACTAATCAAAAATATAACTAATCAAATAGAATATATTAAAAAAAATATATTAAGGAGAATAGAAACTATTTTGTATACGCATACACATGGTGTACAGTTTCACTCTTTATACTAGTAAAAGGTCTAATAATTATAGATTCATCAAATATCCTAACATGTCTTTTGTTTTCGTAAAACATAATTCCTCTTTTTAGGCCTTTGAATTGATACCCTATCCCCGCGCTGCGGTTAGACAGTGAAATCTTTTGAATTCAAAATAGAAATAAAAGAATTAAAGGATCCGGTAGGGTTCGTCTTTAAATCCAAATTCTATTCGTTAGTTCAAATGGGTTTTCGAGTCTTCATCGAAAGGAATAAATGAAGGGAAAATTGGTTACAATTTGCCTAATTGTGATCTCTGGAATATGGAAATAATATTTACTTTTTTTCATTTTAAAAGGGCCCTTCTTCTATGTTCTATTCTAGATTATTCTAGATCCAAAGACTCAATTCTTACACAAAAACAAAAATAGGAAAAGATCCATAGGTTCGATACCTTATTCTTGTTTTCTTGTTAGAGTTATAGGCTCTTGTTATATAATTCGTGCTTCATAGAAATCTCAGATAGAATCGACGAATCGACGAATGAAACAGGTTCATTAACAATTCACATCATGGATACAGAATGAAAAAAAAGAAAGCATTGGCTTCCCTCCCATATCTTGTGTCTATACTCTTTTTGCCCTGGTGGATTTCTCTCTCATTTAATAAATGTCTAGAAACTTGGGTTATTAATTGGTGGAATACCAGGCAATCCGAAATCCTTTTGAATGATATTCAAGAGAAAAATGTTCTAGAAAAATTTCTGGAATTAGAAGAACTATTCCTGTTGGACGAGATGATAAAGGATTACTCGGAGACATATATGCAAAGGATTCGTATAGGAATGCACAAGGAAACAATACAATTGGTCCAAAAACACAATGAATCTCATTTCCATATCATTTTGCATTTCTCTACAAATCTAATCTGTTTCGCTATTCTAAGTGGTTATTTTTTTCTGGGTAATGAAGAACTTTTCATTCTAAATTCTTGGATTCAGGAATTTCTCTATAACTTAAGTGATACAATCAAAGCTTTTTCGATTCTTTTAGTTACTGATTTATGGATCGGATTTCACTCGACCCATGGTTGGGAACTAATGATTGGTTCGATCTACAGCGATTTTGGATTGGCTCAGAATGATCAGATTATATCTGGTCTTGTTTCCACTTTTCCAGTGATTCTAGATACAATTGTGAAATATTGGATCTTCCATTTTTTAAATCGTGTATCTCCTTCGCTTGTAGTAATTTATCATTCAATGAATGAATGAATAATTTATTAGATCTTTTTCTTTATACTTCTACCTTATTTACTTCAAGGTATTCTTACTATAGTACAATTCTTTCAGTACAATCAATACAATGGCAAACTTGTGGATAGGGAATTCTACTAGATACCTATCAAATTTATTGTAGAAATTCCGTGGATCAATGATTGGACCATGCAAAATAGAAATACTTTTTCTTGGGTAAAAGAACAGATGACTCGATCTATTTATGTATCGATCATGATATATGTAATAACTCGAGCATCTATTTCAAATGCATATCCCATTTTTGCACAGCAGGGTTATGAAAATCCACGAGAAGCAACTGGACGAATTGTATGTGCCAATTGCCATTTAGCTAATAAGCCCGTGGATATTGAAGTTCCGCAAGCTGTACTTCCTGATACTGTATTTGAAGCAGTTGTGCGAATTCCTTATGATATGCAATTGAAACAAGTTCTTGCTAATGGTAAAAAAGGAGCTTTGAATGTAGGAGCTGTTCTTATTTTACCCGAGGGATTCGAATTAGCCCCCCTTGATCGTATTTCTCCCGAAATGAAAGAAAAGATGGGCAATCTTTCTTTTCAGTGTTATCGTCCTAATAAAAGAAATATTCTTGTGATAGGTCCTGTTCCCGGTCAGAAATATAGTGAAATCGTCTTTCCTATTCTTTCCCCCGACCCTGCGACGAAAAAAGACGTTCACTTCTTAAAATATCCCATATATGTAGGTGGGAACAGAGGAAGGGGTCAGATTTATCCTGATGGTAGCAAGAGTAACAATACAGTTTATAATGCTACATCTGCTGGTATAGTAAGCAGAATAGCACGTAAAGAAAAGGGGGGATATGAAATATCCATAGTTGATGCATCAGAAGGACGTCAAGTGGTTGATATTATACCTCCAGGACCAGAACTTCTTGTTTCAGAAGGTGAATCCATCAAGCTTGATCAACCATTAACAAGTAATCCAAATATAGGAGGGTTTGGTCAGGGAGACGCGGAAATAGTGCTTCAAGATCCATTACGAGTCCAAGGCCTTCTGTTCTTCTTGGCATCTGTGATTTTGGCACAAATATTTTTGGTTCTGAAAAAGAAACAGTTTGAAAAGGTTCAATTGTACGAAATGAATTTCTAGATCTATAGATTTCTTAAAATAAAGTTGGTAAAAGTGCCAAATTCTTGTTGATCGATAGAATGATATATGATTCAAAAAATTCTATAAGTCTTTTCTTTATTTTTTTTTTTTACTCTTTTTTATTTTGCGGGATGTCTGAAACTCATT